CAATCGAGTTACAGGTATCTAACATATTGATACCTAACGATTTTCCGCAAAGTGGCGACGAAGGGTATAACTTCTACAAATCTTTCCATTTTCCAATTCGATACGATCCATTCGTTCGTGGAGCTATTTACTCGATCGCAGACATTTCTGGAACACCTCTAACAGAGGGACAAATAGTCCATTTTGAAAAAACTTATTGTCAACCTCTTTCAGATATGAATATACCTGATTCAGAAGGGAAGAACTTGTATCAGTATCTCAATTTCAATTCAAACATGGGTTGGATTCACACTCCATGTTCTGAGAAATATTTCCCATCCGAAAAAAGGAAAAAACGGAGTTCTTGTCTACAAAAATGCCTTGAGAAAGGTCAGATGTATAGAACCTTTCAACAAGATAGTGTTTTTTCAACTCTCTCAAAATGGAATCTATTCCAAACATATATACCATGGTTCCTTACCTCGACGGGGTACAAATATCTAAATTTCATATTTTTAGATATTTTTTCAGACCTATTGCCGATACTAAGTAGCAGCCAAAAATTTGTATCCATTTTTCATGATATTATGCATGGGTCAGATATATTATGGCGAATTCGTCAGATTCCATTGTGGAAGACACAATGGAATCTGATAAGTGAGATTCCGGGTAATTGTTTCCATAATCTTCTTCTGTCCGAAGAAATGACTCATCGAAATAATGAGTTACTATTGATATCGACACATCTGAGATCGCTAAATGTTCAGGAGTTCTTCTATTCAATCCTTTTCCTTCTCCTTGTTGCTGGATATCTCGTTCGTACACATCTTCTCTTTGTTTCTCGAGTCTATAGTGAGTTACAGACAGAGTTCGAAAAGGTAAAATCTTTGATGATTCCATCATACATGATTGAGTTGCGAAAACTTCTGGATAGGTATCCTACATCTGAACTGAATTCTTTCTGGTTCAAGAATCTCTTTCTAGTGGCTCTGGAACAATTAGGAGATTCTCTAGAAGAAATACGGAGTTTTGCTTTTGGTAGCAACATGCTATGGGGTGGTGGTCCCGCTTATGGGGTCAAATCCATACGTTCTAAGAATCAATATTGGAATCTCATCGATCTCATAAGTATTATACCAAATCCCATCAATCGAATCGCTTTTTCGAGAAATACGAGACATCTAAGTCATCCAAGTAAAGCAATCTATTCCTTGATAAGAAAAATAAAAAACGTGAATGGTGATTGGATTGATGATCAAATAGAATCCTGGGTCTCGAACACTGATTCGATTGATGATAAAGAAAAAGAATTCTTGGTTCAGTTTTCTACCTTAACAACAGAAAAAAGGATTGATCAAATTCTATTGAGTCTTACTCATAGTGATCTTTTATCAAAGAATAACTCTGGTTATCAAATAAGTGAACAACCGGGAGCAATTTACTTACGATACTTAGTCGACATTCAAAAAAAGTATCTAATGATTTATGAATTCAATACATCCTGTTTAGTAGAAAGACGTATATTCCTTGCTAATTATCAGACAATTACTTATTCACAAACCTTGTGGGGGGCTAATAGTTTTCATTTCCCATCTCATGGAAAACCCTTTTCGCTCCGCTTAGCCCTACCTCCCCCTAGTAGGGGTATTTTAGTGATAGGTTCTATAGGAACTGGACGATCCTATTTGGTCAAATACTTAGCGACAAACTCCTATGTTCCTTTCATTACAGTATTTCTGAACAAGTTCCTGGATAACAAGCCTAAGGGTTTTCTTATTGATGATAGTGACGATATTGATGATAGTGACGATATTGATGATAGTGACGATAGTGACGATATCGACCGTGACCTTGATATGGAGCTGGAGCTTCTAACTATGATGAATACGCTAACTATGGATATGATGCCAGAAATAGACCGATTTTATATCACCTTTCACTTCGAATTAGCAAAAGCAATGTCTCCTTGCATAATATGGATTCCTAACATTCATGATCTGGATGTGAATGAGTCGAATTACTTATCCCTCGGTCTTTTAGTGAACTATCTCTCCAGGGATTGTGAAAGATGTTCCACTAGAAATATTCTTGTTATTGCTTCGACTCATATTCCCCAAAAAGTAGATCCAGCTCTAATAGCTCCGAATAAATTCAATACATGCATTAAGATACGAAGGCTTCTTATTCCACAACAACGAAAACACTTTTTCACTCTTTCATATACTAGGGGATTTCACTTGGAAAAGAAAATGTCCCATACTAATGGATTCGGGTCCACAACGATGGGTTCAAATGTACGAGATCTTGTAGCACTTAACAATGAGGCCCTATCGATTAGTATTATACAAAAAAAATCCATCATAGACACTAATATAATTAGTTCTGTTCTTCATAGACAAACTTGGGATTTCCGATCTCAGGTAAGATCGGTTCAGGATCATGGGATCCTTTTCTATCAGATAGGAAGGGCTATTTCACAAAATGTACTTCTAAGTAATTGCTCCATAGATCCTATATCTAT